TTTGGCGGCATGGCCGAGTGGTAAGGCGGGGGACTGCAAATCCTTTTTCCCCAGTTCAAATCCGGGTGTCGCCTGAATCACCAAAAAACTCGAAATCATAATCGATTGATTGGATTGGTTTCTCAATAGTGTTTGGTAGAACCCCTTTTTGACTCTGCGACATTAATTCCACTATTATTAGTGAGGAATAATGGAAAAATTTCTTCGTATTTATAGAGATAGGGGACATAATGCACATGGATATAGTAAGTCTCGCTTGGGCTGCTTTGATGGTAGTCTTTACATTTTCCCTTTCACTCGTAGTGTGGGGAAGAAGTGGACTTTAGAAGTACTACTAATTGAGTTCAGGAATCAAACCGTATCGATTGTTTTATAGATCACTCTGTAACGCATTTTAAACTATTTAAAATCTTTGAATTTGGAATCCCATTGGATTCCAATGGAGTAATCTAGGATAGGAATCATACTCTTTCAATCAAAGAGATATTTCATCGATTCCCGTCTTTGTACTTCGAAAAGAAAGGGATTCAGATGATTGGAAATTTATTCCAACCTAAAATTCTTCCGAAATTTTCTATTTCAATCAATAGGAATGGGCTCTTACTATCTTTATAGACTTTATAGGCGGATACTAAGGAAAACCGGACCCTTTTTCTTTTTTTTTCCTCTTTACTCTTCAAAAAAGAAGTCGTTTTGTTAAGCGTATACGCACTTTCTATGAGAAATGATATAGAGATAGTGGTTGTTCAAGGAGAGACTGGGCAATAATAAGATCTTGCCTCGGGCGAGTTACATACTGGGCATTTACCCTTTGGTTTCTATTCTAATTTTAGAAAGGCGGTTTATGCTTTATCGACTTATTTCATATCACGGTTCTGGCGTTAAAATAGGCGAGTTTTCCCCTTCCTTATTAGTAAAAGGAAAGGAATTAGAATCCTAAGATAAGAATTATTTCAGATTGATCGGAACAAATAGATGTAGCAAATTGGGTCTTATGTCAATTCCATACAATATATGGAATATATAGATATGGAATATATGATATGGAATTAATATACACATATATGAAGAATGAAGAGAATATTGTAGATTGATATATAGAAACTTAAGCCTTTATCTTTATTCTAGATTACAACTTTATAGACTAAGAGATAGATAGTATGGTATAAAAATGAAGTTTTATACCATACTATCTATCTCTTAGAAATTGCCGATTATAGTGCGCTCATTTCATTTAAGTTAAGACGTGAAATTGGAATCCCTTTCATTTGACTTTGTCCATTTTTGATAAGAACTTGGAAGGAAAGTTTTATTCAATTGAATTTGAAAATTCAATTGAATTAATCATTTTGACTGACTGTTTTTACGTAAATGATAAGTAGAAAAGCAGTAGGAACTAGAATGAATAGTGCAGTAGCAATAAATGCAAGAATATTGACTTCCATAATCTCATCGGTTTTTTACTTCGCAATAACTCGGGATTTAATCCCCTAGAGATGATAAATCTTTTGTCTATCGTCTGTAAATTCAATGAATGAATTACCTCTCGATGATCTTGAACCGGATCACTATCATGAATAACAATATCTGATCTATTAAATCAACCCGTTGTCAAGACTTGAATAGTATAACATAGGAAGTTCTTTTATCCATACCGAATTCAAATTTTGATTCCTGACTCAATTACTCCAAAATTTTATTTATCATCCGTTTCCTTGTTTTTTCTATAACCCGCCTTGCGTCTTCCTTGGACAATCTTCTGATGAAGGATCATGAGATTGCCTTTGTACTTCAATTAATTACATAGTTCCAAACCTAACAAACAATAAAAGCGAAATGGAAAAATAGGAAAGCAAAAAGAAATCAAGACTTCTTTTTGCTTTGGGAATGGAAGTATATCCCTCGACACTCGTTACTGGTTCATAGAAAGGGAAAAATGCATTTTTGGGTTTATTGGATCCGTCGGGACTGGCGGGGCTCGAACCCGCAGCTTCCGCCTTGACAGGGCGGTGCTCTAACCGATTGAACTACAATCCCAGGGAAATAAGGGATCTAGCAGAAATTTGGATTCTTTTTATCTTCGTATGGGGTCTTTCTACTTTCTAAAGGACAAGGGGTTTTATATCATCTCATGGTAGATTGATGCGGTTTATTGGGCCGAGCTGGATTTGAACCAGCGTAGACATATTGCCAACGAATTTACAGTCCGTCCCCATTAACCGCTCGGGCATCGACCCAGGAAGAATCCATTTTCATTTTTTTATAGGCTTATTGATCAACTTCCTTTCGTAGTACCCTACCCCCAGGGGAATTCGAATCCCCGCTGCCTCCTTGAAAGAGAGATGTCCTAAACCACTAGACGATGGGGGCCAACTTGACCAACCGCCCTCATACTATGATCATAGTATGATCAGTTTTTTTAAATTGTCAATATAATGGAATGATCAGATCCGAGAGATCTTTCCGTTTTTCATAATTGTATAGAATTTTTGGATTCGTC